GTAGGTTGATACCATTTTCTATCTGCGAATGTGCCCATACTTGTTCATCATTGAAAGGCTATATTCGTAAGAATTTTCATTTATTCATTCTATCTTCTTTTATTTTATGAACTTTTTGAATCTATGCAGAAAATATGATAAAGGTTAATATTAGGAAGACAAGAAACCCATTTTTACGTTTCCACATCAAAGTGAAATATAGTACTTAATTCTTTTCTTTCTGTTAATGCCTATTGGTGTTCCAAAAGTACCCTTTCGAAGTCCTGGGGAGGAAGATGCATCTTGGGTTGACGTATAGTGCGACTTGTCAGATATATTGGGTCATATGGAATTTCCCCGTTCTCTCCCCCGATCGAGATATCCTTCCCTTCGCCCAAGAAAGATTGATTGAATCATAAAAAATTTGGAGCGTGAAGTGCAACTAGATCAATTTTGTAGGAGGATTCAGATTAATCTTATCAATTAGAATAATTTATGGTTGGCTTGATTGGACCAATAAAATGAAGTATCCAGGCTCCGTTTTAAAAAAATCCCAATTGGTAATATATCGATGATTACTGCTTGTATCATAAATTTTTCCTATTTTTTCTAAAAAAAAATAGATAATGATCTCAATCTTAATCACCCGAATAGAATAATATGATGAATACGTCGAATATGAAATTTGGCGAAAGACATGATTAAAAAAGCAAATCTTATCAAAAAGAAGTGGTATTGGAAGCATTTGTCCTATATGCGCAAATAGAAATCGGGCAAATCTTTACCCGGAGTAGAGCATCAACCTAAAAGAATTAAGGAGGCCCATTCAAGAACAAGAAAATGACATCGTGATTTGGATTGGATCTCGATGAAACAATACATCAATAAGAAGTTAGTTTTATAAGTTTAGTGAATTCTTTTCGATTTATTCCATTTCGTATTATTTTTCTTATAATTTATTATTATTCTATTTATTAGAATGATATAGAATTCTAATAAATAGAATATTATATATCTATATAATTCGAATATGGAAAATAGGGAAACGGAAAAAAATGCATATTTCTTGAAAAATAGAAGAAAAAGCCCCTTCATTAGAAGTTAGAAGAACTGCTATGAAAAAAGAAAGAAGGATGGAATCTACACATTGATTTTTTTCACAATATTTTTGAACCGTATGCATCAAAAGGTGCATGTACGGTTCATAAGGGATACAATTTTACCCTAATCAACCGACTTTATCGAGAAAGATTACTTTTTTTAGGCCAAGAGCTTGATAGCGAGATCTCGAATCAACTTATTGGTCTTATGGTCTATCTCAGTATAGAGGATGATACCAAGGATTTGTATTTGTTTATCAATTCTCCTGGCGGATGGGTAATACCCGGATTAGCTATTTATGATACTATGCAATTTGTGCGACCAGCTGTACATACAATATGCATGGGATTAGCCGCTTCAATGGGATCTTTTATCCTGGTCGGAGGAGAAATTACCAAACGTTTAGCATTCCCTCACGCTTGGCGCCAATGAGTTTTTTATTTGAGAGAACAAAGAAGACTATGCCTTCGCCATATGAAATATCAATATTAAGTAATAATAGCATGGCACTTTGAATTCGATATGATAAAATTATATATATATTTCAAAACATTCGATTATGTATCGAGAGAGTAGTATGAGATAAGGGGTATTTCCTATTTATCAGGAGTTCATTTCAGCGTCACAAACTTTTTTCATACTAAAAGGATCTTAATCTTAACAATATTTATGTTTGAAAAAGTATGAAAAAAAAAAAAAATAAACTTTTTCCTTATTTTTCTGATCAAAAAGAAACTTTGGGATTGCTGAATTACAGACGAAATGAATATATAAAGCAACGGAGCCATCATAGTATTTTTGAACTCCTCCGAAAACGAAAAGAAGGGTGGTAATTGGATCATTTACTGATCTGGATCTGATCGATCCTTTTTTCTCTTTTGTTTCTTCGATAGAAGAGAAAAGTCAATTTCATTGTAGAGCCGTATGCAATGCGCATAAGATGCACGTACGGTTGTCCAATTCTATCTTTTTTATTCTCTATCTTTTCTCCTCACCTCATCGTGCGAGATAGAGGAACCCCTTTTTTATGTTATATCATCAGGGTAATGATTCATCAACCTGCTAGTTCTTTTTATGAGACACAAACAGGAGAATTTATCCTGGAAGCGGAAGAACTATTGAAACTGCGCGAAACCCTCACAAGGGTTTATGTACAAAGAACGGGCAAACCTTTATGGGTTGTATCCGAAGACATGGAAAGAGATGTTTTTATGTCAGCAACAGAAGCCCAAGCTCATGGAATTGTTGATCTTGTCGCGATTGAATAAAAAAAATAGTTAAATCCGAGATTTGCGATTTTATCTTCTTACTGGGTTTAATATTCTATTACTATTAACTAGAAAAAATTCGAAAAAATTTCTAATCATCTGGTTAGGATTGATCTAAACCAGTCCATTATGGAAAGATTCAGCATGCCAACTATTAAACAACTTATTAGAAACACAAGACAGCCAATCAGAAATGTCACGAAATCCCCCGCTCTTCGGGGATGTCCTCAACGTCGAGGAACATGTACTAGGGTGTATGTGCGACTCGTTCAAATTATAAGCTGAGACAACAAAATAAAGAATTTTTCCAGTATCAATGATAAGTACCAGTGAATAGGATAAAATGAACGAACTCCAGCCACCATCTAATCTAAAAAGAAAAGATCTATCATATCCATCTATTGTGTAGGAAATTTATGGTTTCTATTCGTGTAAATCGAATCAGCTCGATTTAAGATGTAAGATGAGAAAGAAGCAATTTCCCATTGGTAGCAAATATTATCCATTAAGCGGGAGATATCCTATTTTAAACCTATTTAAAAAATAAATAATTTATGCTCCCATTCTTGCAAAACGGATTAAAAGGGTCAGCGATCTAGCTAACCTTCAAAATGAAATACCGTTACTGTATAGTCAGATCTCATTGTGAAAGACCTATTACTGGATAATTCATGGGTAGAGCCAAAGAGTTTGAACTGTACAAGTTACTAATAACATTGACTAAATATTGTAGAAGTAAAGTAAAGGGCTCCGGTGTATAGAGAAGACCTAACCGTTTAAGAAGTAACCATAGAAACGAAGGAACCCACTATTTCTTTATTCATCTATATTTACTACTTTTTAGTTACCTAGTATCAATACAATTTCTTATTTCGTTTCGAGGTGAAATGCCTAGAAAAAAGAAAAAAAAATCGTGGTTGGGAAGGTTATAGTAGCAAAAGCCATTGGAATTTTTATTTTATACATTGGAAAAATCCGTTTTGTTATTAATATACCAGGAAGGGATAAAAGAATAACTCAAAGAAAGAAAATCAATTAGTTATTCATCAAAGTTTCATTTATTCAATGACCAGAATTAGACGAGGATATATAGCTCGGAGACGTAGAACAAAAATTCGTTTATTTGCATCAAGCTTTCGAGGGGCTCATTCAAGACTTACTCGAACTATTGCTCAACAGAAAATAAGATCTTTGGTTTCGGCTCATCGGGATAGAGATAGGCAAAAGAGGGATTTTCGTCGTTTGTGGATCACTCGGATAAACGCAGTAATTCGCGAGCAGGGGGTATATTATAACTATAGTAAATTCATACACGATCTGTACAAGAATCAGTTGCTTCTTAATCGTAAAATACTTGCACAAATAACTATATTAAATAGGAATTGTCTTTTTATTATTTCCAATGAGATCATAAAAAAAGAAGATTGGAAAGAGTCCCCCGAAATGAGTTAAACAAAGTTACCCGGAGAATGAACTCCGGGAAGATAGAGTAGAAACTACTCTGAGAAAATAGACTAAAGTAGTCAAACTGAGCGAACCCAGTCAAGTAAAAAAAAATTTCTTCTTCCCCGATTTTTTCTTACGACACGACAATGAAATCCGGATTCTCGGATTTTTCGAATAAAACATCAATCTGTGTTTGAGTTCGGATTGGAATTTTTATTCAATTGAATATAGAGTAAGCCTATTTTTTTTTGTTCTATAACCGGGAGTTCTAGTGGTCGAATCGGCTTTTTCAAATTGTTTCTCATTATTAAGAAAAGGTAACGAAGATAAAATACGAGCTTGTTTTATCGCAATAGTAATTAATCGTTGTTGTTTCAAGGTCAATCTATTCACTCGCCTAGATAATATTTTTCCTTGTTCACTAATAAATCGACTAATTAAACTCAGGTTTCTATAATCAATTCGATCCCCCGATTGGATCGGGGGCAAACGCCGACGAAAAGATCGCTTAGGATTAATAAGGGGTCGATTGGCTTTATCCATGGTTTGTTTAGTTTATTCCTTATATTATACCCAATATCCTATTTCGGTCAGATTTAAAATGAACTCAAATTAACAAATAGGATTTGGTTTGTTATTTTTTTTCTTATTTCCATATGTGTTCTATATTTCTATTATATATTTCAATTTTTTTGAAATATCTATTCTATTTTCTATAGAATATTCATTCTATGAATATCTTATTATGAATATATTATTTCTATCTATTAAGAATTTATTCTTTCGTAGTATTTATTAGCGTATTATTTATTAGTGTAGTATTTATTAGTCTAATAAATATTAGACTAATAAAATTTATATCTCTTTTTTTTCTATATATACTATTTTATATATACTATAAATCTATAAAATACTATAAATCTATAAATGTGAGAAAATGAAAATCAAAATAATGTATGTCCTTTTCCCTCGAAAGTTGATACACACACGTTCGGTTGGATCTATTTCTTTATCTCTCCATGAATCGTATGTTTGTAACAAGAGGGACAGAATTTTCTCAATTCCAATCGACTAGGCGTATTGTGTCGATTCTTTTGAGTAATATACCTGGAAATGCCCCTTGATTCCTTATTAACACTCTTTCGGACACAACAGGTACATTCTAAAATAACTCTTACTCGAACATCTTTACCCTTGGCCATGAACCTCCTTTTTATTTTGGATTCAAGCAACTCTTCTATTTTCGACCCGAAGAGAAAGGAAAAACAAAAATCGAAATTGCTAACTCGAAATAAGATAGAATTCTAAAAATTTCGTTGCAATCTAGTTCTAGTAAATATAATAAAAAATACGTAATCAAAAAATTTCTAACTATATTTCCGATTTCTACGCACAGTATTTCATTTACTTGTATGATACTCTTATCCTAGACCCCATTTCAATTTCCGTTTTCCCTTTTATTTATTAAGTGAATTGAAAATTCGATACTGAACCCAAGTTTTTCTGAGATTGAATCCACTTTTCTTCTTTCTCACTTTTAAATATTCGAAAAAGGGGGGGGGGGAGAGGAATTAGTCACAGATAGTTTATTAGATCTCTAATCTTCCTTACCCCTTCCCATGTCAATAACTAGAATGAAAAAAAAGGGAATGTCAACGCATCCGGGAAAAAACGATTGATTTCTATCAATAGACCCGCTAAAGAACCGAACCATAGCGTACTTAGTACCGGTGCCACAGAGAGATATGTTTTTAGATCTCGCATTGAAAATCCTCCTTCTTCATTTTAAGACATAAAGTTAATAGATATATAGATATATGATCAGATGCATATGTAATTAAGGACCACTTTTATTTGTACATGAAATCCCTAAGTGAAATTACAAATTAAAATGTACACCAATAATCCATCAAATTTTCAAATAAAAAGATACCTCTTTCCTACGGAGCATTACCGAAAAAGTTTTTTTTACTTTCCGGCAGGTTTCTTCATATGTATGCAAAGACTTTTTTTTCTTATACTTATATGAATATGAGACTGAGATAAAAAAGAAGAAATGGAAAGATAAATTGTGTATATCAATAGTGGAAATAAGGATATATGGAAAACAAGACAAGGATTCTTTACAATGACACTGTAAACCAATTGACAGGGATGTAGCGCAGCTTGGTAGCGCGTTTGTTTTGGGTACAAAATGTCACGGGTTCAAATCCTGTCATCCCTACCTATTACTTTTCCTATGAGAAGTAATGAGGAATTCCTTGAGATCTATTTTAATTGTACATACATAATCCGTCATTTTTATCATACTATATATGATAGTATATGCATGCAGGATGTAGGGTTACAAAAAGAATCCCTTTCTTTACAGTCTTATCTATTGTGATAGTAAAGCGCTCTTAGTTCAGTTCGGTAGAATGTGGGTCTCCAAAACCCGATGTCGTAGGTTCAAATCCTACAGAGCGTGATTCCCTTCTTGTTAGGTCTAATTAGACTGAAATAACGTCACTAACTCGAACAGTACTCGAAATGTGACCTCCTGTGGATTAGATTAAAGAAAGGAGGAGGTCAATCAAAAAAGATTTGTTAATTAATCAAAGGTCTAACTGATCACCACGTCTGTATTGTAAATATGCAGTTACGAATAATCCAGCCAAAGTAATAGGAATCAGACCTAAGACGATTCCAAAAAGAAAAACTTCAATCATTTCAATTTTTTTGAAAGGGAAAAAAGAGAGGTAATATCTATCCCTAAATATTAATCTCAATTGTGCATGAATCTCAATGCAATGATCAAAAATTTTCAGCGATAAAAAACTATAAGGAACTAAAAAATAGATGGAATCCCACCGACGGATTTGTTTTTATGAATTTTTCATTGAATTAATTTCAATCAAATAAGTCGTATCTTGCTCAGACCAATAAATAGAGCGGAGGTTATAGTTAAAACCGCTAATAGAAAACCGAAATAACTAGTTAGTGTAGGCATGAAGGAGCTAAATGAAATTTTTTTTTATACATATGTTTATAAAGCACTTACCTAAGTTTCAATTTTGAAAGATAGGAGGGAAAATAAGCAAAAATACCAATTGAAAGAATAAGTTCAATTGAAAGTTTTTGATTCAATTCATCAATCATTCCATTCTAGATGTCACTAAAAAAAAGTTGCAGAAGTAGAAAAAGAAATCGATTCATTATCTGTGACATCTACATATCCCTCGATTTCTAATCAACCGATTTTTTGACCAACCTTTGAGTAAACTAATAATAAAATAATAAAAACTATGCCATGTAACTTCGTTCAATTCAAAAAGGAAACTCACTTTGAATCACTATGGAATAAAATTGGCAAATCATTTCTAGTTTGATCATTTCTTTTAATTTTGAATTGGATTGAATCCTTTTTTTTTTTAGAATGAAAAGTAATCTTATAACACTTTTTACTTTTTTTTGTTCTCATTCGAAATATTATGTGAATGAACCCCATTGATGAATCGAATGAGAACAAAAAAAAGGATATCACACGATCACTCAAAACAATATTTATTTTTTTTTTCCAACTAGATTCTAAGACTAGTAATTCCTATTATTTTTATAGGTTCTACCTTTTGTCTTTCCATATGATTTATAAAGTCTCATCCTTGTAGTTAGGTCAAGGAAGGCATGTATCCCAAATATTGATTAATTGATTCGAATTCCATTTTTT